GCTTAATACCCACGTAGGCTTGCCTTACAAAGTGAATTTTGATTAAGTACTTTCTGGGCCGTCTCAAACCTTGCAATTAGACTTTATCCCCAAAAAGGGTGAGTCTTTTTTTTCTATACTTCTATACAAATATACAAAGGATTTACTTCTTACTAATAGAATTTAGCCTCTGTTTTTCTTTAGATCCTTTGTTTCACTCCGATAGTATAATAAATCAAGTCAATGCAGAGGAAATGAATCCATTTATAGACTATTAAATAAGTGAAATATATAAAACATAATAAAAATTATACCACATCACTTATTCTTTCTATTGGATCTTACGAAGCCTATTCATATATGACATGATCAAGTTTGATCATAGAAAAAGAAGATTCTCTTCAAACAAACCAGCCCATCTTCTGTATGGGGCTTTCACGCTGGTTGGAACAAAGACACATTTTTGGTTGTGAATTCAAATGTGGCAGATAAGAATATATATATATATATATATATATATATATATATTCTGCGCAGCCCGATCAATAGTACAAGTCACACACTCCCATAATCCATTTAATCTTCGGAAAATTAACTTCAACTATGAGTGTCAAATAAACGATACACTTATATATTTTTGTAGAGTTGAAGAGAAATATCCAAATACATGTCTTATTCTTTTCAATAATCCATATTTGTAGCAATAAAATACTATTGTTCCTACCCCAAGCGATAAATGAATGATTGATTCCAAATAGCTATAATATACTCTCTATAAAGGGCCAGAAATACCTTGCTTACGTATCATTAGGAAGTGCATTAACATAAACACGGCGGTAAGAAGAGGTAATACAAAAGTGTGTAAACTATAAAAACGAGTCAAAGTGGATTGTCCCACACTAGCACTTCCGCGCAATAACTCTACCAAAGGCGATCCTATTACAGGAATAGCTTCCGGCACACCTGTTACAATTTTTACAGCCCAATAACCAATTTGGTCCCAAGGTAAAGAATAACCAGTTACACCAAAAGATGCGGTCAATACAGCCAAAACCACACCTGTAACCCAAGTCAATTCGCGAGGTTTTTTAAAGCCGCCAGTAAGATACACACGAAATACGTGGAGGATCATCATTAGTACCATCATACTTGCCGACCATCGATGAACTGATCGGATTAACCAACCAAAGTTAGCTTCAGTCATTATATATTGAACAGAAACAAAAGCATCCGTAACTGTCGGACGATAATAAAAAGTCATAGCAAACCCTGTAGCTACTTGTACTAAAAAACAAGTAAGCGTAATTCCTCCTAGACAATAAAATATGTTGACATGAGGAGGAACATATTTACTAGTTATATCATCAGCAATTGCCTGAATCTCAAGACGTTCTTCGAACCAATCGTAGATTTTATTGAGATGGGTAAACCAAGATACTCCCCTCTAAGAACCGTATATGAGAATTTCATCTCGTACGGCTCAAACATAAAGACCAAAATACAAGATTCTATCGGATATGTGTTCGAAACTGCCTAATTGTACGATTCACTCTTTTCTGACGATATGAACGAATAAAAATCCGAAATTTATTTATTTATTTATTGTGATTATAATGCCAAAATATCAAGTCGGCTCATTCATCTATAGGACCTCTTGAATCTTCTATTATAATTACCTATTATATTGTGATTTTTATTTGTGCGTCATGCATGAGACTTTACGACTCTTTTATTTATTATTAATAGGAATTCTCTTGTTAAGACCTATGAATCAATTACAACCTCAGATTCATACTAGAACCACGATGAGTCAATAAAACCCGGTCAAACTAAGCCCTCGAATTCCTTGAGTAAGAATCGTTGGTTCATCATTTATTCAATGAATAGACATAATGACTAAAAATCCAAAGAGACCTTTGGACTTTGATCAAAATAAGCATAAACGGGAGTTTGAAAGAATAAAAATATTTCAATTTATAACATAACTTCTAAATCTAACTCTTTGAAAAAAAAAATGTGTAAGTCCGGCCACGAGGTCTGAATACTATGAATCATAGTTCTAATACTTTGTAATCTATTTTATATATTCCGTGCTTCAGATACGAGGAAAATATCCGACGAAATAAAACCATCTCTAGCAAGATGACAGACCTATTCGCTGTACTATCCATAGGATCGATTTTAACAAGTCACACACTCATATTCCGGAAATACCAGAAACAAAGAAATTTCACGGTCGAACTGCCAAATATACAATGGGCTAAAAATCAGAGGAGACCTACATGCTTCACTTTGTCTTGAAAAGCTAGTTGCTAGAATCTAATTCATTGAAATTCCGTCCAGTAAAATAGAAGAATTATAAATCTCCAAAATAATCGATAGGAATATCGCAAATAGAGCCATTCCAATACCCATCAAAGGAGTAGTTCCCCACCCAGGAGCTACTTTACCATATTCTGAATTCAACGGTTTCAATAAATCCCCTACAATAGTTCGTCGTGAACCAGGTCTAGAACTACCCTCAACGATTTGTGTAGCCATAAATCCTATTTTATATTCATTGAGATCTGTTGACTTTGTATACCATTCCGTTGTAAATAAATGATCTTAGCATAGATCCATTGTGGTCTTGAAACTATATAATAATGGAAACAGCAACACTAGTTGCCATCTTTCTATCTGGTTTACTTGTAAGTTTTACTGGGTACGCCCTATATACTGCTTTTGGGCAACCCTCTCAACAACTACGAGATCCATTCGAGGAACACGGAGACTAGTTGAAGTAATGAGCTTCCCAATATTGGAAGGCTCATTACTTTCAATTGAGATACATAAAAATCATTTCGTTTTTTTAGTTGGAACTTTAGGGGGTTCTCGAAAAAAGATAGCGAAAAAAATTATTCCTAGGGTTGAGACTAAGAGGAATGTATAAACCAAAGCTTCCATAGATTCGATCGTGGTTTACAATTATAGCTTCCATACCTGTTTATTTGAGATCGTCTCCCGGATAAATAAAAAGCAAGGCAAGAGTCAAATAAAAAACAGTGATTCAAATTAAAATTTTTTGGGTATCCTATATCAAATCACAAAACTAACTACAAAAAATGAAAAAATATCTATTGTATCAAACTACTTGTCTTTTTGTAGTTGGATCTCCAAGTTTTTGAAATGCTCCAAATTCGACTTGAGCATCCAAATCTGGGTCAATACCAGCAAAAACATCCCTGAACAAGGTTCTAGCACCATGCCAAATGTGTCCGAAGAAGAAGAGCAAAGCAAATGAAGCATGTCCAAAAGTAAACCAACCCCTCGTACTACTACGAAAAACACCATCGGATTTCAAAGTAGCACGATCTAATTCAAAAATTTCACCCAATTGAGCGCGTCTAGCATATTTTTTCACAGTAGCAGGATCACTATAACTGACTCCATTGAGTTCACCGCCATAGAACTCAACAGTTACACCTACTTGTTCGACACTATATTTCGATTCTGCCCTTCTAAAAGGAACATCGGCTCTAACAATTCCGTCTCCGTCTACCAAAACAACCGGAAATGTTTCAAAAAAAGTAGGCATACGACGTACAAAAAGTTCATGCCCTTCTTTATCTCTAAAAATAGGGTGTCCTAACCAACCAACAGCTATTCCATCCCCGTTATCCATTGAACCCGCTCTGAACAATCCCCCTTTTGCCGGATTATTGCCGATGTAATCATAAAAAGCTAATTTGTCAGGAATTTTAGACCAAGCTTCAGATAAACTTTGCTTTTCAGCTAGCCCGGCACTAACTCTTCGATATATTTCTTGTTGGAAGTATCCTTGATCCCATTGATAACGAGTGGGACCAAATAATTCAATCGGAGTAGTTGCTGATCCATACCACATAGTTCCAGCAACTACAAAAGCTGCAAAAAAGACAGCAGCGATACTACTGGAAAGGACGGTTTCAATATTTCCCATGCGTAATCCTTTGTATAGACGTTGGGGCGGACGGACACTAAGATGAAATAGACCCGCCAATAAGCCCAAAGTTCCTCCTGCAATATGATGAGAAGCTATTCCTCCCGGAACAAAAGGATCAAAACCTTCCACACCCCATGCTGGATTTACAGCTTGTACCCTTCCCGTTAGTCCATAAGGATCGGATACCCATATTCCGGGACCGTATAATCCTGTTACATGAAATGCGCCAAAACCAAAGCAAGCCGCCCCTGAGAGAAATAAATGAATTCCAAAGATCTTGGGCAAATCCAAAGAGGGTTTTCCCGTACGTTCATCACAAAATATTTCTAGATCCCAATACACCCAATGCCAAATAGCTGCTAAAAAGCACAAGCCAGAAAACACAATATGTGCACCAGCCACACCTTCGTAACTCCAAATGCCCGGATTCGTTAGAGTCCCCCCTGTGATACTCCAACCACCCCATGAATTGGTTATTCCTAAACGAGTCATGAAGGGTATAACGAACATACCCTGCCTCCACATTGGATCAAGAAGAGGGTCAGAAGGATCAAAAACCGCTAATTCGTATAGAGCCATTGAACCGGCCCAACCAGCAACCAGCGCTGTATGCATTATATGGACAGAAATTAAACGGCCAGGATCATTCAATACGACCGTATGAACACGATACCAAGGCAAACCCATAGAAATACCCCCCCCCCTTTTTTTTTTCAATTAAAAATAGACGCTATGTAACTTTATTGTACTGTAAAAAAAACTATACTATGGACCTTACTTTACTTTTTTTAGTGTATTATCTCGGGGAAAGGATTAATACTTGTCTTTTAGTAAGAATGTCTTTTATAGTAAGAATGTCTTTTAATAATAATCGAACAATTTTCTTCGTAGGAAGAAAAAGAAGCAGATTTATTCTACACCCGATAAGTACCAATACGCAATGGTAGGACATTGAAAGCATTTTCTATGAGTAACTCCATCTAGATTTGTTCATCATCCAAAAGAAAAGACCTATTTGTAACAAATTTCCTTTATTCATTCTGTCTTCCTTTTTTATTTTAATCTCTGGATAAAATATGATAAAAGAGAAAATATTATTAAGACAATAAACCTATTTTTACGCTTTCACATCAAAGTGAGATATAGTACTTCATTTTTCTTTCGTTTAATGCCTATTGGTGTTCCAAGAGTACCTTTTCGAAATCCTGGAGACGAAGATATATCATGGATTGACATATAGTGCGACTTGTCAGATCTATTTGGTTATATGGTATTTCCCCGTTCTCTTCCCCGATTAAGATATCCTCTCTTTCGCCCAAGAAAGATTGATTGAATCATCAAAAATTTGGAGCGTGAAATGCAATGCAAGGAAGAAAATGAAATTTTTTAGGAGGTATTAGCAATTAGACTAATTTATGGTTACTTTTGTCCCAACAATAAGAAGTATCCAGGCTCCGTTTAGAAAAAACCAATTGGTAATATATCTATGATTTTTAGTGAATATCATATTGTATTACATTCTATTTCTATAATATTCGATTTAATATTTCTAATATAAACAGAAGTGATCTCAAACTGTTAATAAATTGAGTAATATGATGAATGCATTGAATATTGAATATTTAGTCGTAGCAAAAAGACGTAGTATTCGGATATTTTGCCTATATATGTAAATCAAAAACGGGCAGATCTTTACTCGGAGTAGAGCATAAACCTAAAAGAATTCAATAAGACCATTCAGGAACAAGAAAATTACATCGTAATTTGGATTGAATTCCGATGAACGAATACATCAATGAGAAGTTAGTCCGAAAAGTTTAAAAGTTTAGTTCTTTTTTTTTTCTTTTATAAAAGAAAAAAAAAAAAGAACTAGAATCTACACATTGATTATTTTTTTTCGCATTGAACCGTATGCGTTAAAAGATGCATGTGCGGTTCGGAGGGAATACAATCTTTTCTCACTCAACCGACTTTATCGAGAAAGACTCCTTTTTTTAGGACAAGCAGTAGATACCGAGCTCTCGAATCAACTTATTAGTCTTATGTTATATCTTAGTCTAGAGGATGATACCACGGATTTGTATTTGTTTATAAACTCTCCCGGCGGATGGGTAATACCTGGATTAGCTATTTATGATGCTATGCAATTTGTGCAACCAGCCGTACAAACAATATGCATAGGATTCGCCGCTTCAATGGGATCTGTTATTCTGGTCGGAGGAGAAATTACCAAACGTCTAGCATTCCCTCACGCTTGGCGCCAATGAGTTTTTTTGATTTGCGATAAAAAAGAAAAGAAGACAAGACTATGCCTTCGCGATATATGAAATATGAATATTAAGTAATAATAGCATGGCACTTGGAATTCGATATGAAATTCTTTTTTTTTTTCAAAAAGCGTTAACTTATGTATCGAAAAAGTAGTATGAGATAAAGGGTATTTCCTGTTTTATCTGATATATCAGGAGACCAAGTTTCAGCGTCACAAACTTTTTTATTTTCACACCGAAAAACTCTTAAGAATAAAAATAAAGAATATATATATATATATATATATATTATTATTCTGAAAGAATACGAAAAAAAAGAAACTTTGGGATTGCTAAATAACATAGGAAATAAATATATATATATATATATATATATAGAATATAATAGAATATAGAAAGCAACGGAACCATCGTAGTATTTTTTTAACTACTCAAAAAAGAAGGGTGGTTATTGGATCATTTACCTATGGGAATATGATACACCTTATAAATTTATTTTCTATTTCGTCAATGTAAGGTAAAAAAAGAAATAAAAGTAAATTCCATTGTAGAGCCGTATGCAATGTGTAAAAGATGCCCGTACGGTTGTTCAATTTTCTCTTTTTTTTTTTTCTATCTTTTTATTCTTATCTTATTCTATTTTTATTCTATTATTCTTTCGAGATAAAATAATAATTTATTATGTTATTTCAAGTTATTTCAATGTTATTTCATCAGGGTAATGATCCATCAACCTTCTAGTTCTTTTTATTGGACATCCACGAGAGATTTTATCCTGGAAGCGGAAGAACTACTGAAGCTGCGCGAAACCCTCACAAAGGTTTATGTACAAAGAACGGGCCAATCCTGTTGGGTTGTTTCCGAAGATATGGAAAGAGATGCTTTTATGTCAGCAACAGAAGCCCAAGCTTACGGACTTGTTGATCGTGTAGCGAAATAAGAAAGATTTTCCGCAAGTATGCAATTTTATTTTTTATCTTCTTGCCGGGCTTAATACAATATTCTAAAAATTATATGAATACATTAAGAAAAAAAATTCATAATTATCCGGTTAGGATCGATCTAAACCATCCCATTCTGTATATGATTCAATATGCCAACTATTAAACAACTTATTAGAAACACACGACAGCTAATCAAAAATGTCACGAAATCCCCCGCTCTTGGGGGATGTCCTCAGCGACGAGGAACATGTACTAGGGTGTATGTGCGACTCGTTCAGATCATGGACTGGGCCAAAAGAAAAGAATTGATCCAGTATAAGTGATCAATAACGGCGATATAGGATAGAATGTAAGAAGACCATTCACTATACGAAAAATAAAAATATCTAAAAAAGATCTATCATATCTTTCTATTGTGGTTTCAAATTAATTTATGGTTGACATTGTTACAAATCCAATCACTTACACATCTAATTTAAGATGAGAAAGAATTCCCCATTGATAGCAAATGGTATTCATTAAGCAGGGAAATGCTATTTAAAAAGCAGAAAGATTATACCCTTAACTCTACTCTTGACTCCTGCAAGAACGGACTAACAAGGTCAGCTACTCAACTAATCTTCATAATTAAATAAAATACCGTTACTGTATAAGTGATCTTGTGTTGTGAAAGACCTATTACTGGATAATGATGGGTAGAGCCAAAGAGTGTGAACTGTACAAGTTAACAATAGCATTGATTAAATGAAATGAGAGAAGAGGCTCCGGTGTATAGAGAAGACCTCGCCGTTAAGAAGCAACCATAGAAACGAAGGAAACCACTATACCGAGTTCTATTTTTTTATTATGTTTTTTGATACCTAGTATCAATATAATTTCTTATTTCGAGGCGAGAAGCCTCGAAAAAAATCGTGGTCAGGAAGGTTATAGTAGCAAAAGCCGTTGGAATTTTTATTTTATACACTGGAAGAATCCGTTTTGTTTTTAATAGGAAAGGGAAAGGAAATAACTGAAAGAAAAGAAATCAATTAGTTATTCATCAAAGATTTATTCAATGACTAGAATTAAACGAGGATATATAGCTCGAAAACGTAGAACCAAAATTCGTTTATTTGCATCAAGTTTTCAAGGGGCTCATTCAAGACTTTCTCGGACTATTACTCAACAGAAAATAAGAGCTTTGGTTTCGGCTCATCAAGATAAAGGTATACAAAAAAGAGATTTTCGTCGTTTGTGGATCACTCGAATAAATGCAGTAATTCGAGCTAATAAACTATACTATAGTTATAGTCGATTAATACACAATCTGTACAGGGGACAGTTGCTTCTTAATCGTAAAATACTTGCACAAATAACTATATTAAATAGGAATTGTCTTTATATGATTTCCAGTGAGATCTTAAAAGAAAAAAAGGTTGCAAGGAATCCAGTGTAATGTTTTAAACGAAGTTCCTTGGTGAGTGAATTTGGGAAGGTAGAGTAGAAATTAGTATGTTAAAATAGGCTACAATATGGTTATTCTAAAGTCGTCACAATCACAATGAACAAACAAGTTCAAGAAAAAAAGGATTTTTTCCCAATTTTTTTTTTTCACTTTTTCTTACGACACGCCAATAAAATCTTAATTTCCAAATTTTTTGAACAAAAAGTAAATTCGCATTTTTAGTTGGATTGAAGTTTTATTTTGATTCAATTGAAGAGCAAGCCTATTTATTTTTAATTCTAAGATCAGTAGTTCTAGGAGTCGACTCGTTTCTTTCAAATCGTTTCTCATTATTAAGAAAAGGTAACAAAGATAAAATACGAGCTTGTTTTATAGCAATAGTAATTAATCGTTGTTGTTTTAAGGTCAATCTATTCACCCGCCTAGATAATATCTTTCCTTGTTCACTAATAAATCGACTAATTAAACTCATATTTCTATAATCAATTCGATCCCCCGATACAATCGGGGGCAAACGCCTACGAAAAGATCGCTTAGATTTAAGAAAGAGCCGCTTGGATTTATCCATGGTTTTTTATTCCTTGTCCTGAAAATCTTAATTCTATTTTGATCGTATCAGAAATGATTTCGAATTAAAAAAAATTGTTTATTTTCTAAATATAAGATCTGTTATATATAATTTTTGCTCTATAATCTAGAAATAATATATTATAATTGTTATATATATATATATATATATTAATATAAATAAAAAATAAATATAATAATAAATAATATAAATATAATAAATATATTATTAATATTAATAATATAATAAATATAATATGTCGTTTTTCATTTTCCTTGGAAAGCAAGGGGGACGCGCGAGCGGTCGGTTAGATCTATTTCTTTATCTCCCCATGAATCGTATGTTTGTAACAAAAGGTACAGAATTTTCTCAATTCCAATCGATTGGGCGTATTATGTCGATTTTTTTGAGTAATATATCGGGAAATGCCCATTGATTCCTTATTAACGCGATTTCGAACACAACAGGTACATTCCAAAATAATCGTTACTCTGGCATCTTTACCCCTGGCCATGAACCTCCTTTGGATTTTTGATTGACTCAACTGTTCTATTTTTCCATTTTCCGATCCGAATAAGAAAGGAAAGAAAAAAATAGAAGTTGCTGAATTGAAATCCAATTATGAAAGATTTCGTTGCAATCTATCAATATAGTAAGTAATAATAAGTAATATAATGATTTCTAAACTTATAATTTATAATTGCTGTACAATATTTAATTTGTCAGTGAATTATCTTGTATGATATTGTTGTCACCAACCCCAGTTTCACTAAGGTGAATCCGCTTTTATTCTTTTCTAATAATTATAAAAAAAGACGAGTAAGGGGGGGGGATTAGGCACAGATATTTGATTGTAGCTCTAATTTTCTTCCTTCGCGTCTCACTTACTATAATGAAAAAAAGGGGAATATTAACGCATCTGGAAATAAACGATTAATCTCTATCAATAAACCCGCTAAAGAACCAAACCATAGAGTACTTACTACCGGTGCCACGGAAAGGTATGTTTTTAGATCTCGCATTTAAAAGACTCCTGCTTTTTTATTTTATTCTAATTTGTAATACATAGTAATACATATATGCCCAGATGTGTATATGTAGTTAATGGCTGACACTTGTATTTCTACGCAGAATCTCTAATGCAGATTGAAATGTACAAGAATTCGGTAAATAGTAAATAGTCCTTTTCTTAAAACAAAAAAAAATATGTCCCGTTCTGTCTGAGAATTCCCGAAAAATATTCATCTTTTTTTTTTTGACAGTTTCGTATTTTTTCACTACGTATATAATATAAGTATATTATTCTATGTTATATGATATGAGACAAAAATAAGACAAGTTAGTGGATCAATGAAAGAAATAAAGATGTGGAAAAGAAGACAGGGATTCTCTACAACGACACTGTAGACCGATTGAAAGGGGTGTAGCGCAGTTCGGTAGCGCGTTTGTTTTGGGTACAAAATGTCACGGGTTCAAATCCTGTCATCCCTACCTACCTATTACTTATCTTATGAGCATTAACAATTAACAAAGGTCAATTGATATTGATTAAAATTGGATATACATAAGCAATCTTTAATTTTATTATTTATGCTAGTATATATATCTAAGACAGGTTGGGTAACAACCTATTTATTGTGATTATTGTGATAATAAAGCGCTCTTAGTTCAGTTCGGTAGAACGTGGGTCTCCAAAACCCAATGTCGTAGGTTCAAATCCTACAGAGCGTGATTAGATTCTTCTTATTTGTTAGGTTGAAAATAAAACTGAAATAATTGAACAACAATTTGACCTCCTGTAGATTAAAGCAAGCAGGGAGGTCAATCAAAAAAAAGAGATGTTAGTTAATCAAGGGTCCAATTGATCGCCACGTATGTATTGTAAATATGCAGTTACGAATAATCCAGCCAAAGTAATAGGAATTAGACCTAAGACAATTCCAAATAGAAAAACTTCAATCATTTCAATTTCTTTGAAAGGTGAAAAAGAGAGGTAATATTTCTCCTTAGAATATGGGAACTATAACAGAAGAGTTTTGTTATGAATTGTTCATTCAATTAACAATTAATTTCAAATAAGTCGTATCTTGTTCAGACCGATAAATAGAGCTGCGGTTATAGTCAAAGCTGCTAGTAGAAAGCCGAAATAACTAGTTATAGTAAGCATGAAGATACTAAATGAAATATGTTCTTTCTTATACATATGTTTATAAAGCACTTCCCTCAATTTCAATTTTGAAAAAATAAGAGTTAAGAGTATAAACAAAAATACCAATTGAAAGTTTTTGATTCATCAATTATTTTAAATTATAGACGACGGACCTAACAAAAATAGAAGAACATAGTTAAGAAATCAATTCATCATTTGTGACATCTACCCATCTCAAAATTTCGAATCAACAGATTCATTGAGCAACTCTTGAGTTGAATAAACTAATAACCAGCATCTCCAGCATCTAATATATCTAATATATAATTCTAATATTCTAATATATACTATATATTATATATACTATATATTATATATACTATATAATATATAGTATATATATATATATATATAGAAAGTTATTAATTATTAATATTATTAATATATTTAAAAGAAATATATTTAAAAGAATTATAAAAAAGTAATAATAGTTGTTTTATAACTTCATTAAAAAACGAAACTTTCTTTTTATCGATATGGGATAAAATTCCAAAATCTTTTATTTTTATTTGGATCTTTTTGTTATTGTATCGACAAATTCTTTTTTTTTTGTTATTTTAGAACAACGAGTGATCTTAGCTTATAAAATAAAATGCACGTTTTTACTTTAAATTGAACTTATTAAATTGAGTAGTCGGTTCATTCACAGACGCTCTCGAATGAAAAGAAAAAAAATAAAATGATCACTCAAAACTACTTTTTACATTTTGTCTTTCCATATTAAATAGCCCAACCTTGGAATTAGGTCACGAACGAACCTTTCCCTTGTATCTAATATAACAATGCGTAGGTTGCTCATTTTTATTTTTTCGTTGTTCTCTTTCTTTCCTTGAATACTAATACTGGCCATAATATTTTTACCTGAGCCTCAGTTTATAGTCCGAAGCTAATACTAATAATAGATAAAACTTTTAGATTATTCTATATTCTATTTCAAGTACTACTACAGGAACTTTAAGAATTCTCTTTTTAGAAATTCTTTATTGACGGGTACAAATTCTACAGTTACAAACAACAAGAAAAGAAAAAAGAAATTCTTTACCACTCCATTTCAAGACTAATTGTGAAATTTCGTTGCTGTGTCAGAAGAAGGATAGCTATACTGATTCGGTATACTCTAAA